CAAACAGTTTGCTTTAACCATATTCATATTAATGGCCACACATTATTGGTTGATAGAGAATCAAAGTAAATTTACCAATGAATCACGAAATGCTATGGTTCTTATCCATAATCTCTTAATTTATTCCGAAGTCATTCGTGAGATCGTGCACCTTTCTTTTCTAGTTATAACGAAAAAGGTACAGCTGGTTGGATCCAGCATATTCTTGAAATAAACAACCCGCACACACTCCCTTTCCAAAAAAGATCAATACACCAAGCACTACACTTAGATTTATTAGATTTGTTGATAAAATATCGGTATTAAACCCGAAACTCCCGGCGGATGGCCAATGGCCCAAAGAAACGAAAGAATCGGTTACATTTTTCATATGATCTCCTATAGACTAAATAGATAGACTAAAAAATCGAATAGAGTTCTTTTTGTATCACTTCGCCCCTCTTTATTTATTTTATTTGCTATTTTCAAAATTCCTATTTTAATTTTTAAAAGTATTCGATTTATGTGAACTATCCCCCCTTGTGTCAATCCTTAGTTTCCCTTGGACTCCGAAGGGGAAGGATGAAAGGGAGTCGGTATACTAATCCCTCATCCACAAATCAAACCTTCCCACAGGTTATTTTGTCAACGAATAAGTAATTGTAGGAGTGAAATCTTAATAGAATTCGAAAAAGGAAACAATAAGTACAAGGCAATAAAATAGGGATTTTTCATATTAAACAAAAGGATTCGCAAACAAAAGCGCTAATGCTACAACCAGTCCATAAATTGTTAAAGCTTCCATAAAAGCTAGACTAAGCAATAGAGTACCTCGTATTTTTCCCTCTGCCTCAGGCTGTCTCGCGATACCCTCTACAGCTTGACCCGCAGCAGTCCCTTGACCAACTCCGGGTCCAATAGAAGCAAGCCCTACGGCCAACCCAGCAGCAATAACGGAAGCGGCAGAAATCAGTGGATTCATGATAAGTTCCCTCGTACCAAAAAAAGAAATGGTTAATGATACAATCAACCAACGAATTATGACTTAAGAATTCCGTCGCTAGGATTCGAAGTAACTAAGAACTTCGAATTGAAGTAATAGTATTAGTGAATCATCCAAACTACTTTTGAGTTTCTGTTTCTATCCACAGAGTCTTTGTGAATCCATACGACTTTCGATCTTCCATTTCTTGGTTCCGAACTCTTATTTTCGTCCACCCTTTTCTTAATTTCATCTGTTTATTTATTCAATTCACAGTCACAAGGAGACGGAAAGGGAAAGGCTTCTATTGGTATTAGAATCCCTGCCAAAATTCATAGGAGTAAGGCGGCAAATAAAATATATCTTTAGTTCATATAGAATCAGTCAATATCTAATATCACATTGTCTTTCTTCCATAACGTAAACCAAGCATTCATCTTAGATTCAATCGGATTCGAGAATCCATTATCGAAATATCTACAAGAGTTTACTTATTTATAGCCATTCAATTCCATATACCTACCCTCTCCAAACCAAAACCCACCCATTTTTTATGAATTACGTTTTTGTGTAAATTCTTTCTTTTTGCTCTTCCTTTTTCTTTATCATTATTCCAATGTATCCAATCTAAATGGATAAATTGGTTAGTCCAAATCATTGCATAGAAATATTATTATTTGATTGATCTAAGTTCATACAATTTGTTATTTATTATATTACTATTTTCGTTTGGTCAATCGTTGAATAAAACAACTGAAATGGGAATCCTTCGCCCTTTTTATTTTTGATTTTCTTTTTATTTTTTATTTTATTTATTTAATTAATATTTATTTAATATTATTAATATTTATTCACACGTCCTAAAAATATACTACAGGCATTCGTATTGAATATTCCAATTCTTTTATTATTTGAATATTGAACTTGAACTATTGAATAATGAGATAGAAATCGAATATTCGTTGAGGAGAGGTATGATATTAAGTGGACGAAAGGGAACTTTAGGAAAAAGATCTTTTCGATCTCTTTCCTTTTTTACACCTATCTAATATCGTAATTTTTTTGCTATTACTCTATATCGTATATGGCCTAGTTGTATATTCCCTAAGTCAATTTTATTGAACCAAAGACCTGTTAGTTTGAAAAAACTATTTCAATGATGGCCCTCCATGGATTCACCGATATAAGCCGCAGCTAAAGTTGCAAAAATAAGAGCTTGAATACCACTTGTAAATAATCCAAGGAACATAACAGGTATAGGAACCACTAAAGGTACTAAAGAAACAAGAACAACAACGACTAATTCATCAGCTAAGATATTCCCGAAAAGTCGAAAACTTAGCGATAGGGGTTTTGTGAAATCTTCTAAGATGTTAATGGGTAAAAGGATTGGAGTTGGTTGAATATATTTCCCGAAATAACCTAATCCTTTTTTGGTAAGACCCGCATAGAAATAGGCCACTGACGTGAGTAAAGCCAAAGCAACAGTAGTATTTATATCATTCGTGGGTGCGGCTAACTCCCCATGAGGTAATTGTA